TGCAACGATTCGATAGACGGCTCATTGGGATAGATATAGATGAACAATACCCCCCCTGGAACCGTATAGGAAGTTTTCTCCTCGTACGGCTCGAGAAAAAATGATTTAATTCGAAGTTTTGCCTATGTATCTAATTCTAATAAATAATAAATTAAATGACAAATGGACCTATAAAATGAATATCAATTAGACTATGATTTCAGTCTTTTTCTTCTTGAAAAATGAAAAAGAAACAGTTCGTACTCATAACTCAAATCGGATAACTCTTAAATAGCTCAAAGGAAAATCTTTAGTCAATTTCATTTATTGAGTAGTCTTTACTCCCTTTCGTTTATCCCGGTTAAACTATTTCAAATTCTATTTGGATTCTTTAGTCGGATCCAGTTATTGAGACTATCGAGAGAATTAACAATTACAAAGGGTGTTTCCTTGTTTTTAAACCCTTTATTCTTATTTTTAATCATTGGGTTTAGACATTACTTCGGTGCTTCTTAATCCTTTCAAAGTGGTAGCAACATACCCTTTTTGATTTCTTTCTATCAAAGAATCCTATGGATGGTTGATTCTAGCATGATACACGTTGAATCGAAAATTTTGGATCAATTTCAACAAGTTTTGCTTTTGAATTGGAAACTTGCTCGAATTGGATCCTTTCAATTTTCCATATATTTACGAAGTTGTTCCAGTTGATTGGCATTAACCCTAGATCCTTGCCCCTGAGAAATGAATTAATACTTTCTGTTCGAGCTCCATCATGGACTATTTACATTACAACCCGACAAAAAATGAAGGGTTCAAGTGTAACAGAACAAACAATGTCGAGCCAAGAGCACCTCATTCCTAGACAAATTTAAAATGATGGATGTAAAAATCCACAATGGGTCATATCCTTCAAGTCGCACGTTGCTTTCTACCACATCGTTTCAAACGAAGTTTTACCATAACATTCCTCTAATTTGGAACCGGTATACCGGTATGGAATTGATTCAATCATGGAATCATGAATAGTCATCGGTTCAGCTGTCCATAGACATCGTAATCTATACCTTTTCTTCTATATATGAATATATGAAACAAGATTTTTCTGAAAAAATCTTAGTAAGACAACATTTTGAACATATTTAACATACTAATTACTAATAGAATATATAGATAATAGAAAGAAAAAAGAAATCTATATATAGAAATATATAAATAAAATAATTAAATTAAAATAATATTAATTTATATTAATAATAATTATAGATATATATTAATATAAATAAAAATGAATAAGTTTTTGAATCTACATTTTCAAGTGACTTAATAGGATAAATTAAATGATTTTCTACTTTTTCAAAGATTCCAAATCATTAAAAATTTTTCTAAGTGAAATTCACTATTTAATTTAAATTAAACATCATTATTTAATTTGATTGGATTTGAAGAAAATTGGACAAAAAGCATCGCCTTTGATCTTTATAGGAAGATCAGTCTTTCTTTTTGAATTGACTCATCACTAATTTCAAATAAAAATTTGAAATAGATCAAAGAAAAAAAGAAAGAAATCCATTTTTTTTCATGAGAATGAGATGTAGAAAAAATAATGTAAGTTAAGATTTGAATTTTGATTTTTTTAATAAGATTACGAAAATCAAAATCGAAAAAAAAATAGGGAAGGTTTCTCATATCTATCAGATAGACTGAACAATTGTCACTGTTTGTTATAGATATAGTATAAATACCATACTATAGAACATGGAACTTGATCGTTTGTTAATGAAATTCAAGCAGACACAGATGCTTAAATTTCTAATTAATATAGCCTATGCCTATCCACCCCCCACTTTTTTTTATATTATGATATAGTTTATATGGGAATAATGCAGTATAAAAAGTGGATCCGCGCTGGGACGGAAGGATTCGAACCTCCGAATAGCGGGACCAAAACCCGTTGCCTTACCACTTGGCCACGCCCCATTTCGATTGCTAATCGACACTAAGAAACAATAATATTGTTATTGGTTGTTTGTCAACTACAGCCCAAATAAATATCTAAATATATATCTAGATATAGAATCTATCTATAGAATATAGATCTTCTATATCTATAGAATAATAGAATAGACCGGTACTAGGATTTTGATACATATAGATACAGAATTCAACTTAATTTATTGATCATTACATAGAATTCAATTAAGATATTGTATGAAAGTATGATTTCTTCTATTCTCCTTTGAGAATTGGAGAATTTTTGGTTGGATGGATTCAAAGAAAAGAAGGATTTTTGTCTATCTTACCTTACTTTCTTTTTCCTTATATCAAAAAGGCAACCAAAATGCAATTATCTCCAAGAACAAAATGTCTGTTATGCTTAATATCGTTAGTTTGATCTGTATTTGTATTAATTCGCCCCTTTATTCGAGTAGTTTTTTCTTCGGCAAATTGCCTGAAGCCTATGCTTTTTTGAATCCAATCGTAGATGTTATGCCAGTCATACCTCTGTTTTTTTTTCTCT